TCGTGTATTAGCGGATGATATATATATGGGTACACGATGTATTGCCACTAGAAATCAAGATATTGGTACTGGACTTGTCAATCAATTCATAACCTTTCGAGCACAACCCATATATATTCGAAATCCCTTTACTTGTAGGAGTACATCTTGGATCTGTCAATTTTGTTATGGCCGGAGTCCTACTCACGGTGACCTGGTCGAATTGGGAGAAGCTGTGGGTATTATTGCAGGTCAATCTATTGGAGAGCCCGGCACCCAATTAACATTAAGAACCTTTCATACTGGCGGAGTATTCACAGGGGGTACTGCAGAACATGTACGAGCCCCTTCTACTGGAAAAATAAAATTCAATGAGGATTTGGTTCATCCGACACGTACACGTCACGGGCATCCTGCTTTTCTATGTTCTATAGACTTGTATGTAACTATTGAAAGTGAGGATATTCTACATAATGTGAATATTCCCCCCAAAAGTTTTCTTTTAGTTCAAAATGATCAATATGTAGAATCAGAACAAGTGATTGCTGAGATTCGCGCAGGAACATCCACTTTGAATTTTAAAGAGAAGGTTCGAAAACATATTTATTCTGATTCAGAGGGAGAAATGCACTGGAATACCGACGTGTATCATGCACCTGAATTTACATATGGAAATGTTCACCTCTTACCAAAAACAAGTCATTTATGGATATTATTAGGAGAGCCGCACAGATCTGATCTAGTCTCCCTTTCGATCCACAAGGATCAAGATCAAACGAACGCTCGTTCTTTTTCTGTCAAGAAAAGATCTATTTCTAACCTTTCAGTAACTAATGATCAAGTGAGACACAAATTCTTTAGTTCGGATTTTTTTGGTAAAAAAGAACAAAAACGCCCCGATTATTCAGAACTTAATCGAATTGTTCGTTGTAATCTCAGATATCCGACCATTCTATACGCCGATTATGATTTATTGGCAAAGAGACGAAGAAAAAGATTCATTATTCCACTCCAATCAATTCAAGAACGCGAGAACGAACTAATGCCCCTTTCGGGTATCTCGATCGAAATACCCATAAATGGTATTTTTCGTAGAAATAGTATTCTTGCTTTTTTCGACGATCCTCGATACAGAAGAAAGAGTTTGGGAATTACTAAATACGGCACTATAGAAGTCTATCCAATCGCCAAAAAAGAGGATTTGATTGAGTATCGAGGGGTCAAGGAATTTAGGCCAAAATACCAAATAAAAGTGGATCGGTTCTTTTTCATTCCCGAGGAAGTGCATATCTTACCTGGATCTTCTTCCATAATGGTACGGAACAATAGTATTATTGGGATAGATACACAAATAGCTTTAACTACAAGAAGCCGAGTAGGCGGATTGGTTCGAGTGGAGATAAAAAAAAAAAGAATTGAACTAAAAATATTTTCTGGAGATATCCATTTTCCTGGAGAGACAGATAAGATATCTCGACATAGTGGTGTCTTGATACCACCAGGAACGGGAAAAACAAATTCGAAAGAATACAAAAAAAGTAAAAACTGGATCTATGTCCAACGGATCACACCTACCAAGAAAAAGTATTTTGTTTTGGTTCGACCTGTAGTCACATATGAAATAACAGACGGTATAAATTTAGTAAGACTTTTCCCCCCGGATCTGTTGCAGGAAATGGATAATGTGCAACTTCGAGTTGTCAATTATATCCTTTATGGAAATGGCAAACCAATTCGGGAAATTTATGACAAAAGTATTCAATTAGTTAGGACTTGTTTAGTATTAAATTGTACCCAAGACAAAAAAAGTTCTTATATCGAAGAGACCCGTACTTCCTTTGTTGAAATAAGGCTAAATGGTTTGATTCGAGATTTTATAAAAATCGATTTAGTGAAATCCCCTATTTCGTATACCGCAAAAAGGAATGATCCTTCGGGTTCAGGATTTATCTCTGAGAATGGATCAGATTGCAACAATATCAATCCGTTTTCTTCCAGTTTTTTCTACTATTCCAACGCAAGGATTAAAGAATCCCTTAATCAAAACCAAGGAACTATTCATACATTGTTGAATAGAAATAAGGAATACCAATCTTTGATAATTTTGTCATCCTCCAATTGTTTTCGAATGGGCCCATTCAACGATGTAAAATATCACAATGTGATAAAAGAATCAATTAAAAAAGATCCCCCAATTCCAATTAGGAATTTCTTAGGCCCTTTAGGAACAGCCCTTCAAACTGTGAATTTTTATTCATTTTCCTATTTAATAACTTATAATCAGATCTTGGTAACTAACTATTTGCAACTTGACAACTTAAAACAGACCTTTGAAGTACTTAAATATTTTTTAATGGATGAAATTGGTCAAATTTATAATTCTGATTCATGCAGTAACATTATTTTAAATCCATTCAATTTAAATTGGTATTTTCTTCAGCACAATTATTGTGAAGAGGCGTCTACAATAATGAGTCTTGGGCAGTTTATTTGTGAAAATTTATGTATAGCCAAAAACGGA